TAATCCTCCTTTGTCTTTTGTTTTCTTGTGTTTAATGGCTGTAAATCCCATTGCTTTCTTTCTTACACTGCTGTAGCACCACATGCTGACTGTGAGACTGCCTTAGTGCAAGAAATACCTGAAATGGACCTTTAAGGGCGAGCCACTCTCAAGGAAGAAACGAAAAGGCAGCAACACCATCTATTATCTATTAATTAATATTAGGGGGGGTATGGAGCGTCGAGTATAGCATGGCATGGGATTGATTGCCGCCTCGTCTAGGGTACGGCTCGCTTGGCATTATACCGGGAAATAACCTTTCTGCGAAGGACGTGGACAACTTACTTGTGGTGGATGGAACAAGACTTACGGTAGATGATGGATCTGTGGAATATGCTTAGTAGTGTGTTTAGCGAAAGTTGTGATGGTCATCATGGATGATGATACCAAGGGAAGCACCGACTCTATCTATCTTGTTGATATTGCTCTTTTGTGGTGGAGACGTAGGAGCAATGACGTGACGGAGGTGCTGCCATCAACACATGGTAAGAGTTCCAAATCTATTTTCAACCGAGTGATTCTATTCCTATTCCTATTCCTATTCCTTAGGGAGTTTAACATATCCGGAGTGAAGATGAGGCGCGGAAAAAGTATAGATCAGGAGAGGAGGTAGAGCAAGTCGATAAGCCACAGGACCGCTCGACGATTTGGATGCTTAGCCTCACGCAGCGAGGCGAGGTGCGGTAGTATGTGCGGTAATTCTCTGAGTTGATGCTGAAAATTTCATATCTTGGGGAGAAGGAGGCCTTCTTCCAGTTCATGTACGGACTTAAGCCATAGGCAAAACAAGAATTGCAGCGTCGTGGTGTCCAAGATCTCACCCGAGCCATGACAGCAGCCGAGTCCTTGGTGGAGTTTAAGAAGCTGGAAAAGTACAGCACTCCCAAGCACAAAGAGAGGGGCAAAGGCAAAGGTGGGGGAGACAAGGAAAAGTCACCCAAGAGTGGTAATGGGGGCAGCGGGAAGTTCTCGAACAGCAAGTGGAAGTCCTCCAAGTACGGAGACAAAAAGAAGGAAAAACAAGGATTGGCGTCTTTCCTATGTGATGGGCCACACAAAGCTCGAGACTCAGAAAGACGAAGTGATGGTCTCAACCCGAAAGAAATCCGAGAACCCAATCTTCTTACAAATAGAATCAGCCCTCTCGCATGAAGTTCTGGGCTCCAAAATAATCAATAAGTGCAACCTGTGCAACACAACTAAATTTCGGATATTCCGCACACTTCTTCTAGAGGACGCACCTCTAACATTCCAACTTAAGATGTTAATCATCATAAAATAACTAACACAATAAGTAAGGAAAAAGAAAGACAAAGGGATTAAACCTGCATAGCGTCGTCCTCATTAAGGACGCCACTCTTACTGTTATTCCCCACTGTTCTAATCGGGTCCTCCTCCGTGAGAGTAGTATCTTTTGCCCTTGAGGCTCCATTAATTTCCACCCCCAAGCGAGTCTCATCACCTAATGCTGTGTCTACAAGAGAGTAGCAATGGTAGAGTTATGAGTAGAGTATATGGCAGACGGCAACTCTTTTGATTTCTCTGTTTGAGGAGTGCAAGGTACAAGATTCGAGATATCCTTCAAAGCATTGTCCTTCGTCAGAGGACGTGTCTTAGTGTGATTCACAGCACTAGAATGAGCAATCTTCACTGTGCTTTCCCCTCTTTCAGACCCTTGTTAGCACCATTTTTAGCACCCTTGTTTGACACTTCTGCTGCCTGCTGAAGCTTTTTACTGAACTGATCCTTACCCCCTTTATTGTCACTAGGAGTAGAGCTCGATTCAGCACCCCCAGAGGCTTAAATTTGCTCAGATGTGTGAGGTATCAAATCACTTTCTTCTCCACTGTTTTCCTGATCCTGGAGTACTGCAAACCGTGATCCCGAAGCATTCTCGTTGACCACTGTAGGATCAGATACCACGGGCTTCTTAGTTTCCTTCCCCTCTGAATTACCAGGTTGCTTAGATGTGGTATTCTCTTTCCCTGTAGCACGTCTCTGGTAAGTCTTCTTAGCAATCATCCATGGGCCATATTTCTCATCCTCATATACTTTCGCTTTAGGTAATTGGCAATCAACCAATTTCACTGCTGAAGACGAACCCATAATCGATTCTTTATTCCTTGTAACTCACGTCGTATAGATCTACAAAATTGGAAGACCCAAATATCTATCCCGCTCTAGGACCTTTCTTTCGGACCCCAAGATGCTGCATGATCTCATCCCGAGTAGCCTCAGGTGTTTTGCTAGTAAAGAAAATGTCCGATTTCTCAATGTTCACTTGCTGACCAGAAGCCAATTCGAAAGTATGAAGTATCCTGGTGATAGCGTCACAATCCTGTATCGAAGCTCGAAGGAGGAGTAAGCTATCATCAGCAAAAAAGAAATGGGAAAGACTCGGGGCATACCTCGATACTGCAATTCCCCGAATCTTACCTGAGAGCTCAGCTTTCCGTAGTAAACTAGAAAAGCCTTCCATGCATAGAACGAATAAATATGGGGAAAGCGGATCAACTTGACCGATACCTCTCTCCTACCACATTGATTGCCATTGACTATAAGCGAATAAGTTAGACTATGCACACAAGTCATTATCATGGTAATCCATCAATCCGGAAACCCCATTTTTCTCATTAAAAACTCCAAAAAAGGGACATTACACCCTATCGTAAGCCTTGCTTAGGTCCAATTTCAGTGCCATACTATACTTTTTTCCCAAACGACAACTCAAGATGTGGTGAACAGTCTCGAAAGCGATCATGGCGTTGTCAAAAATCATTCTACCAGGCACAAAAGCACTTTGGTTTTCACCGATAAAGCATAGGCAGAATTAATTGAAATTGATTGGTCAAAGCTTTGGAAATTACTTTTACAACCACATTACATAGACTAATAGGCCGAAATTACTTTTCCGTGCTAGGGGAATCCACCTTGGGAATTACTACTATGTTCGTATGATTCAAGCTTGGAAGAGGGCTGTCATCATTCAAGAAAGCCAACTCCATTAAGACTAATCCCACCTGTCTCTTAGCAAGGAAATGGATCGAAAAGAACATCACTTACGCAATTTCTTCGATAAGTTGTTATGGATTCCAGTCCAGCGGCGCCTGTGCACCTTTCTATAGAATCTACCGTGTATCGCCTCTGATCTGCTAAGCCCTACCACCTCATTGCTTAGCTCCCTCTCCATTTGACTCTTTTCGGGTTGTGACACAACATTCGCCAGTAGGTTCCATAGGAGTTAGGGGCTCAGTGGTGCAATGATGCTATCTGCCCAGCACATTCAAAAGAGCACCTTCTTTCGCTCCTATCCTTTCAGTCAATCCAGCGGATCTTGTCGACTCAGTTGCTACAGCTACAGGACGGCCTTTCTAGTAGCTCCTTCCGACCCTTCTCCCACCACCTAATAGGACCCTTTCCTGTTAGCCTATCTCTAAAGTTAGCCTATCTCTAAAGCTCCTTCGTACTGTTAGCAGTTCTCTTTTTCTTATGTTATGGGCTACGCTACTTCCGCTCCCACCAACTCTCTCTTGACGAGATCGTGTTAGTTTCCGGGATTGACTGCTCCCGCTTCGAACTGAACCGAATATAAAGCCGATCGTAGAAAGAGCTATCTACAGGGTCATAGATCCAATTCATAAACGTCCTCTGTTCGGCAACTTACCTTTTTAGCCCTTAAGTCGAAGGTGTGAAGAGAATGAAAGATTATGCCCTTTTCACTCTACGATGTCATGTCTAATTCTATTTGGTGCATCTCATATAGCTGCAATAAAAGCTTACTTTATTAACGATGAATAAATCAGAATAGAAGTTAGGAATGTTTACCCAATTACAGTACCGGATCCCAATCCCGAGCCTACTTCGTTCCTTAGGCGGAATGAATACTGATTCTCGTCTTTAGCCTATGAGAAGCCTCTTAGAATATATTATAGCATTCCTGGTAGTAAAATACTATTACCCGGCTTACTTATTCTTGCTTGATCACCTTTATAGCTTTATCTTAAGTGATTTGGACTTTCGGGAAGGGTGAGATGGAAAGGCAGCTCTCTGGTTCCCTACCTGTGAAAGGGCTCTGCGGCATGAGATTCCGGCTGACCAAGTAACTTGTGCCCCGATGCGATCTCGTCGAGTAATTACCTCATATCAGCATAGAATAGGCGTATCCCTGTAGCTACTGTGTCGGGAGAACGAATGGATCCAACCCCTGTAAGAAGGAATCATCGATCGACTCCTTTGTTTAGATTAGATTCTTTCTAGGATGTTCAAAAAAGTAAGTGAGACTTACTGATTCTCATGGCTAGCTGCCCACTTCAACAAAACAAGTTTAGGGACTAGAAAAGTCTGACGCTTCTCCTGCTTCAGCAAGTTGATAAGTGATGGAGCTGGGTTTGCGTATCTAATGAATCCGATTTCAGTATTGGTATTACAAGTATGAAAGCCCAAAGAATAGTAATTGATAGCTGACTCCTTCATCAGGAAAGTTTAGAGAATCGATAGTTCCAGGGGACTTTACTGGGAAGAAAGCGTATACCGTCTAGTGTCCTGAGCCATACCTATGACTCGGTTCCAGTTGGTTGAGAAAAGCTCACGAGTCCTAAACAAAACCCCAGGTTTCTAGTTTCTAAAGGATGACGCTGATGGACCTTAGCTTAAAGGAAAGGAATGGAAGGAAAATCCCTGGACTTCACTTAAGAATAATAATTGGCAGAGTCAAGGCTCTTTTCTTTTCTCTTGCTCTTGTCTATAGGATTGTAAAAGAAAGCATAGAATATAGAGTCAGAAAGGCTTTCATAAGTGCATTAGTAGGTTTAGCGACATCCGTATAAGGAATGGAACTGCTGGTCAGGGCGTGGAAAGCGTGCGTGACTATTAGCTATTAGCATGTCTGATTAGCAGCAACCTGGCGCATCTTATTCTGAAAGCCAGCCTCTTGTTGACAGCTAGTGGCCTTATTTTCATAAAGAGAGAATGCCCGACCCGCAACTTAACTCGCTTAACTAGCAAGGAAGAGCTCGTCTATTAGCAGCTCCCAAGAACGACCTGATCACGCAGAAGTGAAAGCAAAAGCGAGAGCGTAAGAACGAAGGCTAAACCTCTCTAATAAGGCATCGGCTCTATCTTGTTTTGATACTGGGATGAAAGCTGTGATGTCTAAGTTGCTCACGATTTCCTGGTTTTGCAGCAAGGACTTCCCCATTTGATTATGTACCGAGGTAGAGATCGGTGATCCTCTCTATCTTTATTCTAGCCGCTTTGACTCTATTGTTTAGCTATAGCCCTTTCTTCGTCTATTCTTCATAATAAATTCAATAAGTGTTGTCAGAATGGATTTATTAGATATTGAAAAGATCAATAAGGAAATGGCCCTGTTCGCCTGTACCATCAATGTATCTATCTACAATCATAGGTTATTTTACGAATCCATTGTGGCTATTTGATTGAATTCTTTTCTCTAGATCGTCGGTGAGAACTGTATCTGAAATAGAATCTCTCCGTCTGCCCCGCTTCAACAACAAGAAATATAGATTTAGCGCGTCGCCCTACTTGTGCCCTTCGTGGAGCTGCTTTGTTGTGTTCTTTACTCGCCTGGGGCTTCTCGCGGGATATCATTGTCTTTTACCGTTCAGAGACGGCTCCGTCACCTTCTTCATGCGAAAGACTGGCCTTCTTCTCTTATGCTATTATTTCGTGGAGGCTTCTTGTTGACTTATATATAAAGTGATCATTCTTTCGAATTCTAGAGGTGGAGACCACCATATGCATGGGTAGACCTCTGAGATGAACCGGCGGGAGTGAGATAGGTGGTAGCAGGCCCAGCCGAAGTAGTCCATTTACACTCTTATTTTCACATTGCCGAGTGGCCAATCGAAGAGTTGACAGGGTCGGACGGCTCTGTAGGAGTGAGATAGTAGGACCTTACTTATCCATTTAGTCCATTTATAAGGGCCAATACCTATCGAGAGAACATACGTTGAATCGTTGTCACCGAGCATGCAGGGATATACATAAGGCTTTCGCAGGCCCTAAGAAAGTAGCGGCATAGGTACCTCTTTCAAGTAAAGAGAAGATGATACAAAAAACCTTTTCACTCAGCGACAGCCAAAGCTACTAGAGAAATCAGCCATCTATGACTATTAAAGTATGACTATTAAAGTTCAGAAGAGGTAGAACAAAAAAGCAAGAACATTTGACACAAGCGCAGGTGTCGAATTAGAACCCTAATCTAATAGTTTGAGCAGGAATTCCTCCTCTTTATTCGATCGGGTTAGCAGCAGTGCCATAGCTCAGTAGTGCGCCATCCCATAGTTAGTTTCTCTCCCAGCTAGCTCTCACCCATCCTTTAACATTTTGAGTAGGGAAGGTCTTGCCCGGAGTCAGACACCAGCTAGAACAACTCTTTCGGTTTCAGCAGACAGGTTAGCTGATTCCTTCATCAGGAAAGTTTCTACATTAACTGCACCCAAGATTGAACATGCTCTAGCTATTTTTATTGAACATGCTCTAGCTATTTTTATAGCCCCAGAGTCAGCAGATAAATCCTCTTTAGAAAGCGTGGGGTTTGAAGATGAAGTCTTCTTTCCTACCCTGTGCCACATAATTGGCAATCGACGCGAAGAGACAGGCCAGTACGGTTGATCGCACCCTATCCAACTAAATAAGTGACGAATAGGATTCCCCAAGTAATAGGGACTCGGGTGATTCTGAAATGCAAGCGACGTAAAGGTATACCCAGTACGCCTGCTAGACTCAACCTAAGTATAAAGAGTTGAAGCAGAACCAGATGGAGGAGAAAGTCTAACCCGAAGCAAAGACCCGGAAGCAAGAACACCTTATTCTTTAAAGGTTAGTCTATACGCTTTTAAAGGTTAGTCTATACGCTCTATCTGCTCGAGAAGAATATGCACTAGATTAATAGGTCTTGTCAGAGCCTTGCTTTTCCCACGTCATCTTTCTGAGATGAGGAGTAAAAGTCAACTAGATAGAGTGGGGACGGCCATCGAAGCTAACAATGGATTTTATGGAATAGGAATTATCGACTCGCTTTCTTCCTTACCCTATCGTGTATGGCATCGGATCATGGGGTTTCCGAATCGGATCATGGGGTTTCCGAAGTAGCTATCTCTTCTAGGATTATCTCTATCCCGGATTATAGGAACCCGAACGTTAAACTAAAGCTATGCCCGGGAGCTTGCTTTTGAACCTATGCTCTAAGCTCAGTCTCAGAAAGTAAGAATCCGGGAATATTCATTTTTTAGGATGGATATCGTAATAAACCAACAGACTTAAACAGAGTTCTACTGTAATCACCATTGGTTCATAGAACAGCTAACAGTCTAATGTAACTGGTTGTCTATCTCCTTATCCGCTTCGTAATGATGGGCTTGAAGCTGCTATTAAGCCCGAGAGAGATGGCTCACGACCGTGTAGCTAAACCTTACTTCTGATTCCAACTGCTCCGTTCTATCACGTTTCACCCCACTCTTATACGAGGGGAGAGGGGGATGGTGTTGAGAGGAAGGTGGATCACCCGTCGGATCCGACTCCAAAGAAGAGAGCGGCCTAGAAGCATGAGAAATTAATGGACTATAGTACATCCAATCATCTTGCCAAAAACGGGTACCGCTGAAAAATCAGCCTAGGCCCTTGGTTAAGACTTCCCTACCCTTGAGAATGCTTCGCCAAGTATAGAAATCTGTTGATTTTCTAGGAACCGAGAGAAAAGAAAAGAAAGCGTCTTAAGCGAGTTAAGCGATTGAGTCCTATTTCTTGGTTCGAGTAAAGAAAGCGGAAATGCAGATGCTTCGAAGCAGGAAAAAGAAAATAGATCCACCCTAGCTGGTAATTTGAGTTTACAGAGGGAGACAACTCCTAGTGAAAAAGAAATTCAGTCTTCTGATTTCTTACTTCGGGAAGTAGGGGATTAGCATTCATAGTTGTATCTCTCAAGCTCGGGTGCAGATTCTAATAGCTTATCAGAGACCGAATGTAGCATTGAATTATTCCCTATCGTTCGTTCGCCATACCCTATCGGGCTTTACTTTAGGGCGCGGAAAAGGCATATAGAATATAGAATGGTAACAAACAATGTATCCCCAGATAAAGGGAATGAAGATTCTGAGTTAGCCTTGAGTCACTACATGGCATCAAGTTCACAACCAGCCGGAGAAGGGATTCAAGCCACAGGAACGTGGTTTGTGAAAGGGATGGCAGTGTTGATATCGACTTGATTAACTCTTCTGTTCTCGATACTCATGCTTTGGTTAATCTTCTGGCAGACATAGGATATCTGCTTTCCCGGGACTGGTCCTTCCGGCTAGCTGACACATTGAGACTATTCTTGGTGTCTAATTTGATGACGGTCATATGAGCGAGTGGTCGTCTATGAGTTAGTTTTCTTCCCTTTCTTTGATGATAGAGTCTGTCTCTAAGAGAGAATGCAAGGTTACGCCTTGGTAACGGAATATAATAAATTACTAGAACAGGAGGAGACATACTGGGCCAAAAAATCCAGGGTACAATGGATACAAGAGGGTGACCGTAACACTCGGTTTTTCCATATCTCTACTGTTTTACGGAGAAGAAGAAATAAGGTGACCATCTTGCGCAATACCGATGGGGAATGGCTTAGTGATTCTGCCTTATTGAAGAATTTGGTTCAGGATTATTTTGAGAAGCTCTTTAGTATTAAAACGAATCAGAGGGTGTAGCCCTTCAGAATGTGAGTTGCCCAACTATTTCGAGTAGAGACAGTCAGCTTATGGAGAATGACGTTACTGAGGAGGGAGAGAAGAGAAAGCGGTAAAAACCTCTCTTCTTCGATCACCGAGCAGTCGGAGGTTAAACAGGCTTTATTTATGATGAAGCCTTGGAAGGCACCGGGAGTGGATGGTCTTCAAGCTGGGGTATATCAGGTCTTGTCAGAGCCTTCGTTAGCGGTCTACTTTTTATCCTATTATGATACGCAATTCGTAATTACTCACTTGTATTTCCGCTTGCTCCTTTCCGCGCTTACCCAGAGTCAGACAAGAAAACAAGAGTGAAACAAGGATTGAAATGTAGTGCATATTCTTCTCGAGCAGATGAATAATAGTCAACCGGTTATGCATGAAACCTTAGGGATTAAACCCCTTCTCATCTTCGCCTTACTATTCATTCCGTTTCTTCGTCTGTCGGTTCTAAAGTCAGCGCTAAAGCTTGTGAGCCGCATAGAAACTAGTTCTCAACGAATCGAAATCAAAATTATCGTATAGTAAGTAGTGAATCGAATGAATGAAAAAGAGAATCTCATAATGTTTCAGTTCGANGAGTATGAGGAAGAGAATAGGCATCGAGCAGAGAAGTGGAGGAAATGGATCAAGCACTCGCAAGCAGCAAGTATAACCATTTATTTATAGGACCTGCAGGTCGAGGTATCCTTCCGCCGGAATAGGATTTTGACCTTGAATTGGTTGATCAAGGTAAAGGGTTGGGGTGACGCTCTAGGTAAGGCCCTCAAGGTCGATCTATTACGTACTTCCGCTTTCAACGACCGAGTGCAGTATCAGGTGGGTGTTTCTTTCCCACGATTCTCTATCACTGGGACAACGAGCGCGTCAAAGATTTTCTCCTTAGGCGCATGTCTCAGAAACACAAAACGAGGGTCGAGTGGGAATGGGTGTAGATCGGTCGAGTGCTATCTTGACGTGAACGGACTTCCTCGATGACTGGTCCATGAAGTCCACACCCCAAATAGAAAGAGTGGGTTTACCTATTCATGTAGTTCAGGATCGTGCTCCAATTATCAACTCTCGAATACACGACGAGCACTGAAATGAGAAAGGCTTGTAGACTTCATTCTGGAATTGCTTTGTGTAACTTTTAAGGTTTGGATAAACACGATCTATTACTAGTCCATGTTCACCTAGGGAAAGACCAAGAAAGTGGAAGTAGAGGTATACGCATTCATTGGAAGAGAAATGCGAAAGGAAAGGAAGGAGGCGCTACTTAAATAAAATCCCTAGCCTTCCTAGCCACTCCGTTAAGTGAAAGCTTATTTTCTGCAGGGCCAAAAGAAAAGATACCGAGGATTCCTCTGCAACTACAAGGGCAATAGACGATAAGTTTCTTATTAAGCCCTGTCTCACTTCCTCTTTTGTTATGTCCCTTCTATCCGTGTGATGTTATCGAAATCGAATTCCTTACGGTGCTTATCCCTTGTTCCTGATTCCGGCGAGACTCTTTTGTTCCAAACCTGGCGGCTCTGACTAGACCTTCCGGTTCGCCTGTCGGAATAGAATCAGGGTAGGGGGAATAGTTGGTTGATTCCAGTAAACGACCTCTTTTATGCAACGCGCGAGACCGGCTAGAGAAAGCTCTTTCATCGAATTAACCTATATGTTTTAGTTTTATACATTTTCTTTTCATCTTTGCTGTCCTTCCTCGCTTGAGGCGCCTCGGGGAATAGACTTTTTCTTCTTCTACGTTCTCTCTCTTCCCTACGATTCACCTATCGGTCTATCTTTCTTTCCCACCTCGGATGCTTATAATGCACATCTTCTTTCATGCCCCAACAGCTTTCAGGCTACTAATCACCTCTTGTAATCTGGCTAACGATCTGAAGCTGGGCTTATCGATCGAATGCAAATAAATGGTGAATTCTTCTTAACGGAAGTCTTTCTTTGATTGTTCTTCTCGGTTCTTTAAGTCAATAAGGGAATGAACATTGGTCATAAGCCCATTCTGTCTTTCTTTTAAAGCGGTTGACTTCAATTTCTTGATTTCCTGAGGTGGTTGATGATCTGTTCACAGGTCCGCTCTTGGCATAAAAACTGTCTTAATTTCAGCTCTGAATGACTAGTTTAGCAACATATCAGCGCATAACGCTGTTCTTCTTTTCTTTTATTAAGAAAAAGAGATTCGAATGACCCTCCTGCAGTCAAACTTCCCCTCTTCAGTCACTTGCTTCAGGCGGATATGACCTACCCTGTACTTGCTCGCTCATATAGATTCTCATTTCGAGCTTTGCTATAACCTCATTTGACCTTTCTTTGCCCTGGTGGGCATGAAAAAGAAAACTGTAAGAGATTTTGTTGAGTAATATCTCTGATATCTAAGGTGATAAAGCTTCTAAATATTCTTTCCCGGATACCGATGTAAAGAAGGACCATTGCGGTTTTACCTGCAGTGAGCTCACAATCCGATCCCTCGAATTAGTCCGTTCTTTTTATCGATGGAAGTCAGAGGAGTAGAGTCTCACCTTGACCCAAAAGGGCTTGGAAACCTGTCTTGACCACTAAGCCAAGCCCCAAGAAAGAGTGGTTTTGTAAGATTAGAATAGAATCGGTGTAGAGCCGCTAACCAAATTGATGTTTCTGAGCGCAGGGATCCTTCTCGGGCAGCATGCTTCAACTAAGCTGGACATACTCTTAACGAGTATCAATAGATTAGGGATTATCCAATTATGGTATGATCACATATTTTCCAACAGACAGAACTACAAATAAGAACATTTCCTCTTCAGCAAGTAGAGTTACCTCAGCCAGCCGGCTAACTCCCTTCTTCGAGTCGAGTTCTAGTTGCTATAACTAAATTATCCCATTGAGTTGTGAGTTCGTTCCAGTGGACTATTTAAATATGCATAGCTTTGTCTTATGAGGGACCCTATTATGTATGGTCTGAATCTTATCTTATGCCAGCTAGCTTTTGTAGGCTTGTTTTCTTCGCAAGCTCTGCTCTAGAAGGAGCTTATGCTTATATCAGTGGGTTAGGCTCGTTGAGACCTTCTAGTCCTTTTTAACTTGAGTTACCGTTCTCATCCGCGTAGTAGTAGTCTCTATAAGCGGAAGATTTGAATACCCAGCAGCTGGTACTATAGTTATTACCACGGGAAAGTAAAAGGGGCATCTTAATTCTCTCCTCTCCTTCTATTCTCTTACTTAAGCTCTTTCAGTCATAATTTCTTTGTCCTCCTTGAAGTTTCGGTAAATGCTTTCTATCCAGTTCCTTTGTCAAGCGTTTAAAGAGCTCCCTTGAAGAGTAAAGAAGGAAGCCCAAAGACTGAGACTCTTTTGGGTTAGCTTACCACAGCAACTCAAAACCCAAGGAAGACTTTAGGACGGCAACTCCCACTTTCTGACCTAGCGTATGAGTATCTAATGGAATATACTTTCGCCCACTCTTCTTACTATGTTCCCGCCTAAGAAAGAAGAGGATTTACTGCATGCATGAACTATTCAGAACGGGGATGCTACTCAAAATGCTAATCCTACTCCCTTCTTATCCGTTTCGTTTAGGTTAGGCTAAGGCTGCTATCAAGTAATCTTCCTGCGTTTGAAAGAAGAAAGACTCCCACAGACTTGCTTGCAGATAGAACGAGATGCTCTTAGTTCTGACCTAGCCCATCCAAGATAAGCAGAAATGCATCGGATTAGCCTAGCAATGGGCAGTAAGGAAACTTAGTAGCCTGGTGTCACGACACGGAAAGACCTTATCACTATGCCAGAACTGCCATAACTGGAAGGGTCATGGAAGTTAAAAGGCTAGAGTAAGCAAGGTGATAGTAACCCGCGCTAGAATCTCTTTTGTTAGAGGTTCTGAGTTGAAAAGGGAAATATAAAGGAAGTCAGGAAGAAAGAGAAAGGATAAAGGTAACGCTCTAACCGTCCAGTCAGTCCCTAAAAACCCTGATGCAAGATATCTTTGAAGTAAGCTGCGAGTAAACAGCTATCCCCTACAGCAAACCCAGTGCTGTATACAACCCTGCGTGCTGAGTTCCGCACGACCCAGTCTGGAGGACAAGGAAGTGACACCAGCCATAGAGAAGCTGAAGTTTCCTCAGAAGTCTCAAGAGCCGAGCCCGTCTTAGTAACCAATGCCGAGCCGGTCTTTGCATCAAGAATCGATAGTTCCCCTTCAACAGAACAGCTAGAACGCGAAACCACAAACTCTAAGGTGGGACTAAAGAATGACGCTTCGCTTGCTTTCTCTATTCTGGTCTATTGGCTAGGGAAGAATGGAAGCGCTACAGTAAGAGTAACGGGTTCCTTAGTTGGTGAATCTGGGTACTCAGCTTAAGCATTTTGCTACGGAAAACTCTAAACGTTATCTCTTCGGGCCCCATCAGACAATCAATCGTACTCAATGGATTGATTTCTGTATCCAAACAATAAGGGTTCATTCGATAAAGACTCTTCGCTTAACTCGCTTCCAAAAGCTTACTACCCAACTTCCGCATCTGACTCCGAAGTATGACCTCCGTACGTCAAGCTATTTGATATCCCATTATTCCAATAGAAGAATAAAAGCCTCTTTTCTGAGGAATAATTCAGTCAAGTTGATACCTTAACTGCACCCCAGGCACTAGAAAAAGAGCATAAGAACCTTTAGCTCGACGTTAGGAAAGTCTAGCAACAGGAGGGAGCATTCACGTTTACCTATAATTCGTGTAAGTACCTGGAGCTCTCCGCGCTTTAGCTGGCTTAGCTGCGGGTACACCCGGAGAGACTATTGGTGATGCGGATTAATTCAACTTAACATACTTCGTCGTCTAGCTACTTTACTCCTCTCCTTTTGGTCAAGTGGACTCTCTCGGGCAAGTTGAGGTATTCTTGTATTACTTGGGTTATCTCAGGAGCGGGTTAAGCGATTGAGTCTTCCCCATCAAAGAAAACAACTAGAACATCCCGTGATATACCCGAGAGCGACTCATTAACGAGAGATACGCATGCAGATAATTCCCGCTCCCTTAATCGCAATAGGGGGCGATTGTCTATACACGAGCGATTGGTTAAAGGTAAAAAGACAAAAGAAGAGAGCTTTCCTACGAATGTTAATCTTCTAATCCCTTAAAACAAGATTCCTGCAAGCTTGGATCAGTGGTGCTTTCGGGTTTGAGGGTAGGCACAAAGAATAGAGAGAGTTGCTCGCTCAAGTACTAGATGGCTAGAGATAACAGTTGAGTAACTCATATGCTTGCTGCAAGGGAATAACATTTCCTTTTACATTAGATCAGATCAATACCTGGCCTATCCCAAGAAAAGAAATAATAAATCCCGACCGAGGAAGAACCTAGAGCTTAAGCACGGGAAGCACCTTGGGACCAGAGGCACCAAGATCGACGAGATTACTGTATTGCAAACAGTCTAACATTTTCCGACAGTTCGATAAATTTACACATCTTCTACTGCTCTTCTCATCAGCGGAGAGGACTTGATTAAAATCTCCCATCAAAAGCCAAAGAAGATCATGTGACTCACTAGTTACAGAAATTCTTTGCCAAAGACCTTTCCTGTCTAGAGCATCTGGGCTACCATAAACTGCCGATAGGAGCATTTATGGTTCACCTTGATTCTGTACTACTTACTGCATGAATAATCTGATCTGAGTAAGCTACTACCTCAAGCTGTGTCACATTCGAATTCCAAAACAAACAAATACCACCCGAGAAACCCTACGCTTTCTAAAATAGTTAGAAAAACCAATCCGCCTACAAACCCGATCAGCCTACAAACCCGAAATTATAGGTTCCAGGATGATGAGTATATGCAAACGGTGTAAAGAAATCAAATTAATAATATTTCGTAAACTTCTACGAGAGGCTGCGACCCGTACATTCCAACTGACAATATTCATAAATAATGATGTAGGAAAGAGCAATAAGCACTTATGCCTGCATGTCATCACGACCGAGGTAGAAAACCTCCATATCTCCGATTATTTCATCACGAGGTGAATGCAAATCCTCGTCAACAATGGTCTTTCTTTCTTTCTTGGGCTGCTCCATTCACTCCTATTCCAACATTGGATTCCCCTGGGGGATAATTTGCTATTGGTTGAGAATGACTATCTTGTGACATGGTATGGTGTTGATTAGATGAAGTTTACACTACTTCCTCATCTTTGTGTAGTCGTTGTTTTTCTTTAATGGCACTGTCTGGGGCTTTGTCTATGTTTCCAATACCAATGAGTGGCACCGTCTCTGTGGTAGCTATTTTAATTCTTTGAGTATCCTACCAAGTACACCTTATTTCTTCCTACTTTGTTAGATAGCTCAGCAGCAGCCTGAAGATTCCCTTTAAAAGCACCCTTGTCTCGGCTCCTGTTTTGCCTAGAAAAGCTCCCCCCACCGTTGGCTGTTGATGGGTTTGTCCGAGTATCCGTAACGAGACCTGGATACGATAATGGCGAAGTTCCGCTAGTGGTTTGCCTTTCCGGTTTGTTTTTGGTATGGTTATTCTTGTTCTGCTAGCCAGCAAGATAGTCAAAGGTCTTGTAAGAGATAACCCGCTCTCCATCCAGTAGAAGAACTTCTGAACTAGCTTTACTAATGAGTAGAGATTCGTTAGGCTTTCTTCTTCTTTACTATATTTATATTCCCCAGGCCAGTAAAGAGCTTTACTACGAATGTTAATCTGCCTTCGTCCTAGTTCGGTTCTTAGCCCGGCTATCAAGCCTTACTGTATAGAGCGATAGGTTATAGGTTCCATCTAGTCTAGCTACGGGTAATGTTAATGTTCTGATAGTCTATTATCCTTCTTACCTCCTAGACTTATATCTAGTTCCTGCTTCAATCAGTACACTGGAGTTCCGTACGTTAAATATCTCCTAGGCGGGAAGTTGTTTTCCAACATCTGATATCACTAAGTCATCAGATGAATCCCTATCTTCTGCTTGACTTGCATGAACCAAAAATCTCAAGTAAGAATAATATTCTGAAACCATGAGATAGATAAGGAATAGGACTGGGTTATGCAACTGTCTATCTCAAAAAGTCTAACTCGGAATTCGATCTTTATTGTTTCGGACCTGGGGCAAGCAAGAAAAAGGTCAAGCTTTCGCCGCTGTTAAGGGGGTACTACCTCAACCGGAATTGCTAGAACCAACTAATTTGTCTGCAACCGTGAGAGATCCAAGAAGTAATCCGAATCTAATACGTAATTTCCTTCTATTGATAGAAAGCCAACCCTCTTGTTTAGAGGTTCGTTCAGAATAATTCGTACTGTGAGCTGCTAACGAAAGAGCAGGCACTAGCGATCGAGGAGGGGAAGATAGGATTGGCAAGCTCTCCTTTCATTGCATTGGTCTCAGGTGAGGTTTCTGTTATATTCTAAGCGGATCCTTCATCCTTCCTTGGCGAATGGTTTTAATCATGGAATTTTTTCTTATCACCCTAAGTTCAAAAGAATCGATCTTACTGATTTATGTTTTGCTGATGATTTACTCATTTTCCCCAAAAGTACTCTTGATTCTGAAAGAACTTGCTTGATCTGTTTTATTCTTTGTCTGGGCTTCAATTGAATTGCTCCAAGAGTGACTTATTTTCCGCTGGAGTTTATGATGCTGTTCTTCATGATTTGTTGACTCTTTCTGGCTTCAAGTTGGTAAAACTACCTGTTAGGTACTTGGGTTTACCTCTGGTCTCTAAACTACTTAGTGCTCGTGATTGTGCTCTTCTTATTGACCAAAGTTCAAAGTCGAATTAGCCACTGGACTTTCAAGCACCTTTCTTTTGCTGGTAGACTTCAATTGGTACAATCTGTCTTATTTAGCATCTATAATTTCTGGTGCAAAAGCTTGATCATTCCCAGTTCTCTTATTCATAGACTAAATAAATTCTGTCCTTCTTTCTTCTGGAAAGTAAAATGGTGCAAAAGGGAAAGAGCAATCTGTGGGTAATAGATTTTCCATCCCCAAATCTGAAGAAGTCTTAGGGCTCAAGAACTTAGTGACTTGTAATCAGTCTTGTGTTTTGAAGGACCTTTGGAGAATCTATATGGAGGATGCTTCATTATGGATAGCTTGGATCCATAGTTATATCCTTCCCGGGCATAACATCATGGAAATACCAAGCCTGCAAGGCTACAGTTGGAACATTAAAAAGGTGCTGAAGCTCAGGAGTTTAGCTGTGCGATTTATTCAGAGTAATGTAGTATGTAAACTACCTACTGCTACCTTTCCCCCCTCTGCTGTTTATGAAGTTTTGAGTCAGAAGAACTATCAGGTGAATTGGAAAAGACTTCTGTGGTATTCTTGCAATCTACCCAAGCCCTAAAAGAGTTACTATCCCTTACTATCAACTGATGAAGTAGTCAGCTAACCTGTCTGCTGCAACCGAAGAGATAAATAACGTTTTAGAAAGATAAAGATGAAGAAGAATAGGCGAGGGAATTGACGGGGCTCGAACCCGCAGATGAATTTATTCCGGAAATCAATTGGAAACGTGAACCACCCGATACCACTATAGTAAAGGCACACGAGGTCTCAACGAGCCTGGCTATACCACCTATACCACTGGGGTTAAACTCTCTTAACGAGAATTATTATGAATAAGCACCCGAACCAACCTTAAGTAGCTCTCTTGCAGACTAGTTTCCCGGGGGCGAGCCAATAGATAGCAGAGGCGCTTCCCTTATGCTAGCAACCCAAGTAGCTATCTCAATTCATGCAAGTTTCGTGGAAGAGATTCTTTTAAGTCCGGTACTGGGAGAGTCAAAATAACAGAGGCTTTGACTCCAGCCGTTGCCAGAACCTTTTTTTTGATCTATCCTTTAAACCTCAATAATGTGGCTGTAGGTCTGATGTTGGACTCTCTTACTCGGTCGGATAAAGTTAAGGGATGTTGTTCCCCGATTAACTCTTTCCAACTCCGCTGACGATTAACTCCTCCGTTTCTTTGTTTTTATGTTCACTCGATGCATTCCTCCCTTTGAAGAACGCTGAAGTATTACCTCTCGCTGTCCCCTAGCCAGCAGCTAAGACAGCATATGCGCTAAAGAAGTGAGCTTTCAAATAAGGCGAAGGGGCTTAAGTATTCGAAATCCCCAATACAGAATCCACTTCTCAAGAGTTACTATCCCACTTGACTGAAGGAGTCAGACGCGTCATCCTTTATCACTGAAGATGGATATGAAATAGTTGCTGATGAACTCACCTCTGAGAAAGTTTTAACCGAAACCTCTTATGCAACTATAAACCTATGCTCAAAAGTCAGTCTTTGAGCTCCGAGCTACGGGTATTCCCATTCAAGAGGAGCAATTCTTCTTCATCTCGCTGTTAGTTCGTCTAGCGCCTCTCGGTTTTTCTTTTCTTGTCTGAGGAAGTTGGGGAATGCTGTTGGTAAGGCCATAAAGCGAAGAGTCGGTCTTCCATTCTCTGCTTTACTTGTCTTCTCTTCTGTATACGACTTTCTACTGGTTCCATTACTGATTACTTCTCTGAATGAATGAAGGAGGAAGCTCTTTTAAGCATCGGCGAGATAGTTTCTCTCCATCCTCGTACTAGTTCGCTGCTATCTCTTTCAGATCCTTCAGTTACTCCTTTAGTCGGGTATGATCAGTATCGTGGGATTAACATTTCCTTTGTCTTGCCAGCCCTGCCCTGGTTAAATGAATCATATTCATAACTGATTCACAGGATATACCGGAAGCCACTGGGTAGTGGTACGATGCTTACTAATTTATCTTCTTTCTTACCATTTCCCCAAACAGTCAACCCATCTGCTTAGTTAGAAAGAATGTATCTTAGGGTCCTAGTGAAAGCAACTCGCTGCCTATTTTAACGGGGTTTTATCAAAATTGAAAACTTGGAATGAGATTTATTAGCGTAAATAGAAAAGCTATTCAAAATCCCGCTTTAGAGACCGGATTTGGGTAAGACAGGCTAAGGCTCTCTTCTCGAGGCTTACTTTTTTCCACTGTGGATAGAAGGTAGACTCCAATGTATGGCTATTTCCAAACGAAGACCAAATTCAATGAGCTTGACCTGCACACACTTGCATTTCGACCGGCGGATTCACGGACCAGTACCCATGGCGCCCACTCCATGAGATACGGGGAGCAAGCACCTTATTATGATTAGCAAACTCCGTCGAATGCTTTCACTCCTCGCCTCGGTAAAGACTAGCAACCCTGCCAACTGACAGACAAGAAAGCATCGGGAACTTCAATTGCTTTCCTTTTGAGCAGAAATAGAACCTAAAGTTGATCTCTCTTTTCTTACTGTGGTGGTCTCAGGTTAGCGGTTCGTAGATCGTTCAAGGTCACCCTCTCTAACTTGTAATATGCAATTTCTATTTTCGTAGACAAAAAGGAATGTGAGTTCAATATTGCAAATTTCCTTGACACCTGACTTGGGTCTGAATCAATCACTTTCTTATGATTAGAGCCCATGCACACTGCATCAACATAGTTGTTTGTTGTAATATTTAACAAAGTCTGATGGTACCCAACCAAGATGGCCTTCTCCTACTCGGTCCGGTGGAGCAACTTCAAAACATCTCCTTTCAGCATGTCCGAAATGCGTTATGGATAGAGGGCCCCCCATGGATGGGTTCCAATGATTAGCACCAAAGAAAGGGATCCCCTATTCATACTATCCAGCTGAGAACACACATTCTTCGGAAGCCTGGTAGTAAGCATAGTATAGGTTGGAATAGCTGAAGTGACTGAAGCAACTAGCGTTGCTCGACCAGCAAGATTTAAGCATTTAGTCTTAGACCCACTAAGCCTTGAGCTTACTTTATCAATCAATTCTCTGTACGTGCTTCTAACAACTCGGCTATGAATCAACGGCACCCCGAGGTATTTCCAAAAATCTTTCGTTAGGCTAATGCCAAGGCATTGACTAACAAGCCTAGTATTACTTGCAAGAGCCTGAGGAGACACGAACATACTGGATTTATCAAGACTAACCTTGGCTCCAGAGGAAGCACAAAATCTCTCCATCACTGTCTTGACCACATTTGCTTGTGACAAGGTTGCCCTCCCTTTAACCTTTAAGGAAAAGGTCATCTGCAAAAAAGAAATATGAGATACAAGGTACACCCCCACCACAATGTTCGTGAGCCCCAAACGACGAGCTAGGTATTCTATCCTTCACACCTCGCAACTCTGCATGAAGAAACGAAGTCGAGCCAATGTTGGCCAAGAATACACCAACCCAAACACCCTTATTATCTCGAATTAAACCCACCGCTGAAGCCTGCCCCGAGCTCTTCACTGCCCCGTCCGTATTTATCATGAGCTACCCATCTTACGGTGATATCCACCTGATACAACGCGGAGGTCGATCAACTCCGACAGTCCTACTAGTACAAGCAATGGAGATATCACGGCTGAGGTTCAAGGCATACCTTTGCACCAGAGCATGATAGGGAACGGCTTCTTCGAAAATGCGTTTGCATCGGGCCTTCCAAAGACCCCATAAGGTAGCTGCTTTCAAGGTACCCCAAGAAGTCATGGAATCAACCATCTCAGTACTAATTGCATTCACCTTAACCCAATCGAAAACAAATCAGTATTACCATTGCCGATGCGCCACCGAAGTCCCTTCATAAAACTCTACCTAGTCTTTAGAATTACCTGCCAAGTGGAGGAAGCAGTATTGTAATTCTGAGTGTTCAAGAAATCCTCTTCATCCTTCATGTACTTTTTGCGCAAAATCTGTCCCCAAAGGCCATCTTTCCTCTCATGAAGCTTACAGCCCAACTTCGAAAGCATCGCCCGACAGGTTATAGTACTTAGCCTGTCTCAGCCCCAAACCACCCTTTGTTTTCGGTTGACAAACCTTATTCCAGCTAAAAAGGGGGTTCCTTGACGCATCTGCATTACCACCCGAGATAAAGTTGCTATTTATTTGATCCAATCGCTTACAAACTACTGTTGGTAACAAAGCCCTCTGCATACTAGAAAGAGGAATTATGGAGGTAGTCTATTTTTTCAAGGTTCTACGGCCAGCAGTACTTAAAACCTTTACTTTACAATCAGCCAATCTACGGAGGATTTTGTCCACCAAGTGAGCATAAGTCTCTTTCGTGACCCGACCATAAATCACAGGCGACCAAAAAGAAATTCCAAGGCTGTCCGTCAAAGGGATTACACTCGATGCACTCAGGAGAGAGGAGATTTGGTGATTAGTATTGGGTGAAACAAAGAGCTTAGACTTCGCTGGACTAATAAACAATCCGGAAGCTCGAGAGAAGTATTCAATGCATCGCAAAATCATATCCATTTGTGTCGTAGATGCTTTCGCAAAAAGCATTAAATCATCTGCAAAAAAGAGGTGCGAGATGCTTGGCCCTCTTCTTGAAGCCTTCAGAGGTTTCCATAATTTGCTGTACACTTTTTCAAGAATCAAGTGCGACAATCTTTACATGATCAGGATGAATAGGTAAGGAGAGATTGGGTCACCCTGACGAAGCCCTATACAAGAAAAAAATTCAGGGAGCATTTCACCATTACAGAGGATCGAAGTTTTCATATGACTGATAGAATACATTATCAGAGCCACCAGATTAGTAGGAAAACAAAAAAAGATAAGAGTTTCACGGAGGAAAGAACAACTTACAGTATCCTAGGCCTTATGTATGTCTAATTTCAAAATCATAGAACCTTCTATACCTTTCATATGCATCAAGGTATGAACCATTTACTGGACTGTACAACCAAGATATTATCTGAGGTTCCTCTTTCCGCGATAAAACTGTTCTGGAAGGGGAAAACCACTCTCTGGAGAATGGGTCTAAGGGACCATCTTTTATGGACTTTTCTACGTAATGTAATAAAAGAAGGACAGACCTACTTCAAAGGATTGAACTACCTAAACAGGAAAGTCGAAATCCAGCTTCTCCTTAATCACATTTTTCAATAAATCCCAAGCGAAAGAGTCCTTCTTGTATTGTCTCTCAGTAGTTGAATTACCTTTTACATGATTAAGACTATTCGCATCCGCTGCGACTGGTATAGAATTTCCGCTTCTCAAGCAACTAACTTTACTTCCCTTGAGACTGATATTGGTTTATCTCAAGAGCGAGTAGCAACTATTTCACATCCATCTGAATTACACTTCAACTTGAGGAAAAGAGAAAGCCAACTACCAGCCCTAATTCTTCTGAACCTATTGGCCTTTCGCTTCTCACAGCTATCTTTCTTACGTTATCTCGTCGGTTGCAACAATCGCTTTCACTCCTCGGTAAAGACTAGCTGCCTACCAGCAGTACCAATTGATAGATAGGGAAATACCAATTGATAGATAGGGAAATCGAGACTCAACAGAGATTCCTTTCAAGAACGGAACCGAAAGCGAAAGTTATTTTCCTGGATCCAGGTATAGAGAAGTTCTTTCCCCAGCCCAGTAAAGAACGGGGAAGGAAAGGCAGAGAGAGAACAGGCACTAAACAAAGCAAAGGCAGATAATCCCGATGTGTCTAGGTTAGATGTCTCCCCTCCCCAACCTTAGCTCGACGCTCGAAAGAAAGTGAAAGTCTATATTCTGACTCGTCAAGTTTCTAGGTGATGCTCGTTGAGACCTAAACGACCGAAAGAGTTATTCTCGTAAGGGGAGAAATGACACTTCGATAATTTCACTCGGAGAGATCATGAAAAATAGAAAACTTTGTTACTCACCTAGGGTCGAAAGTACATTATGCCTTTTTCACTCATAGAGATCATGAAAAAGATGCAAAGTTGTTACTCTACTAGGGTCAAAACCTTATTTTTTTGTCCATTTTGAATTCTATTTCTTCCCTGAAAAGTCAAAGTATCCAAAAAAGACGGGTTTTTATCAAAGTGATCTATTTCGAATGAGCTTTATTAGCGGAAATCGATAAGTAACCATTTTTCCCGGGGTTTTATCAAAGTTTCAAACTTGGAATTCGATTTCCTACCGTAATTAGGGTTGCTACCTATTTTCCCGGGTTTTTATCAAAGAAGAATATTTGGAATTCAATTTAGGAAAGTAAACCAACTCGCTGCCTATTTTACCGTCTTTCCTCTTTTTTCACGATTCCTATCAACTAACTTGGATGAAGAAGTGGACTGGGCAGAAGAGCGATATCCTTTCTAATTAATTTGCTTTTTGGTAAGCAGTTAGTTTAACTTTTGAGTTTGCTTATGATCCAGCCATTAAAAAGGAAAGACTAAACCGAGGCATCTTCATAGTCAGAAGAGGGTTCCCCGCAATTCAGAGGGCTCAGCTCAGATCGAAGAAAAGAGCAAAGGTAGACTCAGGAAAAGGGTATAGCGTCCTACTTTCGCGCTTTCGGGCGATGCCGATTCCTACTTCCCAAACCGAAGACCGACTTTAGCTTGGCCCAATTTATCATTGGTGTCCTCTATGGGCGGTACACACGAGAACCAACCGAAAATGGGCAAACTCATTCCATACTCGCATCGACAACCCACAACGGGAATTCCAATTCCAGGATTCGAATTCCAATCAGGGATCAGGGTCAGACAATCCAACCTTGAGGGAAGGCACCGTTGAATAGCTTTATTTCGCACGAGATATCTTAGTTTGGATCCGTTCCACAACTCTCGTGAAAAGGTAGGATTTGACCCTTTCTATAGCATCCAGAGCTTGGCATCAACCTTTGGAATTCATCCATGTCTTACGTCATCTCGCTCACCGTCCGGCGCGTACATTCATTATCCGAGGACCCCCTTGCTCAACGTCTGTAGGTCATGCTCTCTTTCACTTGGACGAGGAATTCTTCTCATCTAGGTGTATCGACCCCCCCTCCCAAGGGTGGATTTCCCCGACTACTTCTGATATTGACCCCCTCTGCAAGCTCTAAGCGATCTATGGCAGCCACCAAAAAGGATTTTAAAGGGGCGAGGTCTGGTGCCAGTGCACTCCGGTTTGTGTACACGTAAGGGTCAAAAGGATGTCCTCAATGTCCGGCCCCCTAGCACGAACACAAAAAAGTGGATCAACTGAGCCCGGCTCAAGGTCCCCAGCGTACTGAAGCCTCTCCTCCCCAGGCAAATTGATCTCGGGAATAGGTCGTACTGGTCGTATCAAACTTCACCTCCCCTCTGATCCGTATTTACCCCCTTGAGTGGATAAAGAAAAGTCCAAATATCCGACTCCGACTCGGCCAGCACTCCTCAGGCTAGGATTGGACTACTTCTTTTGGATTTCCTTCTCCAGTGCCTCTAGCTTGATATTGACCCCCTGAAAGAAAGAGATCATAGACCCCTTGGAATCTTATTAAAGGAGTCATGAATGGAATCTTATTAAAGGAGTCATGAATTTTTCTCTAGTGCAAATATAAAAGACGAATTCTGCCCCAGGTTTTAAGAATCCTTTGCGTGCCTAAAAAGGATTTTTTTCCTCACTCAAACCAGCCCCCCTCATTATTCGTTCCCTGACCTCACCAAAAAGCGTTATCCGACCCCTAGCACTAGGCCAAAAGGTCACAGGTGCTATTGAGATCTAAATCATCTCGTAAATAGCATTTCGACTCCTTCTTTTGAAAAGACTTCTGCGGCAGTACACTTGTGTCGTTATACATCGACCCCGGCTAAGACTCCATAAAGCCGTCCCCTAAAAAAAGCCTGGGCCCCGCACTCATCATTAATAGGAAGAGGCCCCGCCTAGGGCACCAGCTTCTTATTCTATTAGTCCAATCTCTGTCGACTAGAGGAGTCTCAGAACTCTAAGTTCCAGACCTTTTCTCAACAAGAATCTCATTGCGGCATTGGGATCCCGTGTCCTTGGCCTATTGGATATATCCAAATCGTGGGTGATTGTCCATATGAGGTTCGAAACTCGCCTTTTTCTTTAGTGACACCGAGGTTTATGAAATTGATGAAGGGAAATAGAAGAGTAAAGGCCAAAGAGATGGTTTTTAATCAACGAAGAAAAGAAAATTCTTTGTCCTTGGAGGGTTGAAGGTTCGGAAGCTTTTCTTTCTCGTGGTACCGAAGTTTTCCTTATCTGGGGATCTTTGGATACCAAATCAATAGGTCTACATGGGACTTTGTTGGATTGATAGAACCTTCTCTATACCGACGAAAGGCCGTGGGGAGATACGGGTATCTTTCCTCTACACCAAAACCTGTCTCGAGTCAACCAGTCTAAAGCAACAAAGGCAGACGACGAGTCTGCCATAGCGGGCACCGATGCCAACAGGATTCTTCTTCTTGATGGTCCGCCAATCCAAACAGTTTCTTCCTTCAGGCGACGTCTCCCATAAATCCTTTGCTAGGGTTTTCTTTTAAAACCCTACTGCGACAAATCACACTCAGGATGATGTCTCCCCGCCATTGATTCCGGGTGAAAAAGGGTGAGTTCTTTTCCGTCACGATTGACGAGGAACGATATCAACAACGGGTAAATATGTGCAAGTCATCGCTTATTGGCCGTCTCGTGTTATCAAAAGGTGATCAACCTTGGCGGTTGTAAGATTTTAAATCGAGGCTGCAGGTACTTTGGTCACCGTCGGCCCCTTGGAAATTGATCTCACTTGGCAGAGTAGAGGCTATTACAACTTTCACTTTGAAAGTAAGAATAATATAGATAGAATCTGTAATCGTTTTTTTCGTCAAAGTAAAACTTAGTTCTGCGATTTCTTTGTATCGAGGCGGCGCCGCCTAGCGATAGCGATGGAGACATCGCGAGAGCGATCTGGAGAGGGCAATAAAGCGCCTTGCCCGTAGCACAAAAAAGATTAAGGCCGGGTCTGGTTTTGAAGGGAATCCGGTGAATATGGACGATCAGTTTATGTAGGATAGGGAAGTGGAGTATGGTTCGGAGAAGGAAGCAGACGAGTTTGTTGATATCTCTGAAGATGAGACAGTGATTCCCAATGAAGAAGCGGTTGATGATCGTGTGAATGAGGAGGAGAAGGCTGGGACTAGTAATGTGGAAGCACCTGGACAGAATAGATCCGATGATATGGTGGTTACAAAGGAAGTGCCTCAAGATGTGGCGTCAGATTCTGCTTTTGGTCCATGGATGATTGCTCAGTCCAGGCGCCCAAGTCTTTCGGCTAACAGACACGTTCGCACTTTCAGAAAAGAACTTCAATTTGGTAGTCTCGTTCGAGTGCCTAAGGTGAGTTTCCAAGGGGCGAAGGGCAGAGAGTTCCGTGACCCAGTTCTTTGAACCGAGATTGCAAAAGAATAGTAGGAATCGAGTGAAGAAGAAAGGGTTGGTAAGCCAAGGTACGAGCCGAAGAACCTAAGTGAAAACCTCTCAGAAATCTCTAATTCTTGAAACTAACCCGTCTGAAACTGGGGTAAAAGAAGGATCCCTCTCGTACATTATCTTGGATGTCGGGAGAAGGGTCGAGCCCCGTTAACTGCCCTTTATTTAGAGCTAAAGGAAATAGTCTTCCCGTGGAGCTAGCAAGCAAATGAGATTCCTATTCACATGAGGCCGAGAAAGGGTCTTTGCTATTGGACCCAACCAACCGGGAGCTAGAAAAGGCATCCGTCTTCTCTCAAGTTGCATGAAACCGTAGAGAGTGAAAGCGAATTACCACTAAATCCAGGGGCCTTACCTTTATTTCCCACCGATTATGATTTCACAGTACTTGAGTAATAGGATTTCTTGAACGAAAGCTTGGTGGTTAATGATGGGCTTTACTCGATCGTTGAACTTCTTTCGTCTTTTCGCATAAACCCAGTTTGTGGAATATCCGATCCTGGACCCCTTTAACAGCTACTCCGTTAGGAGCCTTTCCTGGTAATGCCCCAGTTGTTTACATGAAAACGGGAAATCAGAGGGCATTTCAATATGCCACAAATCCACGTCTTAAATTCTTTTCAACCCCGGTAAAAGGCCAACGAGGTCCCAACCGTTAGCATGGAGCACCAATCGTTTCCTCGGGCCGGACGTAGATTTTCCCTCGAGTGCGCCCTATCTATCGGCGCACCCCCGTACTAACTTTCTGAGACTGTGAAGATACTTTGGTCTGGGACCGATTCAAGTGAAGTGCAGGGCACTTTTCTCACGTTACCATGGCAGATATATCTACCAACGTCAACGACCGATGAGGAAGAAGCAAAGAAGTGTAAGATTAAAGCCGGAAAGGCCATGTACGTGTTGTCAGTTACCATCGAGGATGGTTTGCTCCACCACATCAAAGATGCTCGGACACCGAAAGAAGCTTGGGATACTCTCACAACCTTGCTTGCTAAAAAGAATAATGCAAAACTCCAACAGTTGGAGAATGAGCTCCTATCAATCTCACAACATAATATGTCGGTGAGTGAATATTTCTCAAAAGTAAAATAACTTTGTGATGAAATTTCAAAATTGGATCCAGATAATGCGATAACCGAGACGCGGATGAGAAGAATCATCATCCATGGTTTGAGACCGGAGTACCATGGAATTGTCACGGCGACTCGCGGTTGGGAGAAGGAACCAACTCTAACCGAGTTGGAAAATATCCTTGTTAATCAAGAGACTTTGGATAAGCAAATGTCTAAAGTCTCAATAAAAGATGATGAGAAGGCTCTCTTTGCTAAGAGAGTGCCCAAGGATGACAAGACTTCTACAAGATCCAATAATGAAGGCGAAAGCTCGAGAAGCAGACAAAATTGGCGAAGAGGCCAACGTGGGAGACGTACACAACGAGGGGGAGCTCAATCTGTTCGAGACAAAGACGACAATGAAGAAAAGAGATATCGTCGTCAAAATGACAAATGCTACAATTGTGGCAAGAGTGGCCACTTCGCTCGGGATTGACGATTCAAGCAAGCACAAGGCAATGTTGCCACCACTTCGAGAGGTACATAATGATAGTGAAGAAGATTGGGATTTTCAGGTATCGTTCGCGGTCGAAGAACCTGAAGAACTTGCAACAGCATGCACTGTTGAACCGGAACAGGAGACTGCACTATCAACGGTGAGCAAGATCGACTTCAGCAATGATTGGCTGGTTGATTCTGGATGTTCGAATCATATGACTGGTTAAAAAGAAAAATTTTGTAATATGTCCACATACGCCGGAAAACGAACGGTTGTGACGGAAAACAATTACAGGCTGCCCATCACTCACATAGGCCGAACAGTGATTGTTCCGAAATCGGGCCAACATCAAGTTCAGATCGACAACGTATTCCATGTTTCAGGTATGAAGAAAAACTTGTTGTCGGTTGCACAATTAACTGATCCTGGAAATTATGTAGTGTTTGGTCCAAGGGATGTAAAAGTGTATCTAAGCTTTACACCGACCAGTCCACCAATAATGTAGGGAAAGCGGATGGAGTCTGTCTATGTGATGTCTGCTCAGACGGCATACGTGGACAAGACAAGGAGGAACGAGACAGCTGATTTGTGGCATGCACGGCTTGGCCATCTAAGCTATCTCAAGCTAAAGGCGATGATGAAGAAATCGATGCTCAAAGGTCTTCCCCAGTTAGATGTTAAGGAAGACACAGTTGTAATTCGCGGTCTAATTGTGCTGGATGCCAGTACGGGAAAGCTCATCAGTTGCCGTACGAGGAGTCAAAGTTCAAAGCCAAGTTGCCTCTACAACTTGTTCACTCAGACGTCTTTGGCAAGGTGAAGCAACCTTCTGTCAGCGGGTACCAGTACATGATCACATTCATTGATGATTATTCGAGGTACGTCTGGGTTGATTTTATGAAAGAGAAGTCTGAGGCGCTTGTTTAAAGAATTTAAAGAGAAAGTAGAGAAAAAAGTTGGCCGGAAGATACAATATCTACGTACGGACAACGGAGGAGAGTACACATCCAGAGAATTTTCAGATTTTATGTGGGAGTGTAGAATTCGCCCACAATTGACCTGTCCGAACACACCTCAGCAAAATGGAGTAAGCTGAGAGGAAGAATAGGCATTTGGCGGAGATATGCAGGAGCATGCTGCACGCGAAAAATGTGCCACCTCGGTTTTGGGCCGAGTGTATGAAGACCGTAGCCCATGTGGTCAATCGGCTTCCTCAAGCAAGGCTTGACTTTGTTTCACCATTTGAGAAGCTGTGGAGCATGAAACCCACGGTAAGCCATTTCCGAGTATTTGGCTGCATTTCTTATGTATTTGTGCCTGACCACTTGCGCATCAAATTCGACAAGAAGGCGATTCACTGCATCTTTGTTGGTTATGATGACCAGAGAAAAGGTTGGAGATGTTGTGATCCAACGACTGGTCGATGCCACGTATCCAGAAATGTTGTCTTCGATGAGGCATCTTCGTGGTGGTCACCACAAGCAGTGTTGATGCCAGACTCAAAGGAAATTGAGGAAAAATTGCAAGAAAGAATGGTAGAGCAGACCGAGACTTTTCCAAGGCAAGAGGAGAATGAAGACCTTGCGGCGAAGCTATCTACAACAAGGGCCGATGATAAAGATAAGCCCTTTGAAGAAAAGGAGGTTGAAGAAGAAGTTGCTCAACCAGTTACGCTGAGATCACGACCAGACCGAGCCATATATCTCTCATTGAAGAAACCCGGTTCAAATGGCATAATGAACTTTACAGACTCCTTCTCAACAGATAACTACGATTGGACGATGTTCAATCTCTCAGTTCTTTGATAAAGATGGGTCTATTATATCATATTAAATCTTTCTTTAACTACCTGTTTTCAAAGGATTTCATTCAGGGGGATAGTGCTGCTAGATCGATCGGTTTCGGGTCAAATAGGAAGAACTAGAAGAAATAACTGTTGAAGATCGTCCTGATTGAAATGGATAAAGATGGGTCCCCTGTAGGAGAAAGCGGGACCAAGTACACTCGAACATGAAGAAAGGTTTTGCAGAGCGGAGAGCGGGGCAAAGAGGGAGGAAAGAAGTATGGTGTAGGCATAGACTGAAACAGGAGGCTTTTCTCAACTTCACAAAAAAGGAATGACGGATAGCTGATGAAAGACAAGAGGAACGAAGGAGAAAAACGTCCCCTTCCGTCCCTCAGCGCTTTAAAGCAAGGCAACGAAGGGAAGATGGCTCTTGTGAAAGATCCCGGGAAGCTCTATTTGACTCAGCAAGTCATACAAGGCCCTAAAGCTCGGAAAGAAAAGCATTACATGCCCGCCCCTCTTTCTATTAAGAAATAGAGTTTAGAAGCCGTAGAGATAGGGTTTAGGTCCTTTATGCCCTTTTAGGCACAGCCATGCATAACATAGAAATTACATTGGGAAAGGGTATTTCTCATCACTAAAGAGCAATATCTGATTCTTGTGATACCCGCCAGCCCTTGCTTTGACTAACTGGGAACTCATTCCGAAGATTCCGCTGTTGTGCCGTATCTGGTAAAATCTTCATGAATTGAAATTGGAGATCGAGTTACGGTGTCTGCTCCTACAAAACCAAATAGACAATCACGGCCTACTCTCTAGTTGTATAAGACTAGGCAAGAATGGCTGTTGACAGCTGTTTATGCCAGCCCAGTCAGCTCTTTCCTCCTAATATTTGATTTAGTAGGTCTCTTTCCCGCTGGGTTGGTTAACTCCTGTAGCTACAGAGTCAATTGCTTATAATAAAGTTAGAAAGCTCTCTCACTCAACAATCAATAAAGAAGAAATTACATAGAATAGAATCCTCTCAGTTGATTGATCTTCGTCCCCTTCTCCTTACGTCGAATCTACTTCGTACCCTTCTCCTTACACAATCTTATTCGCTTCGATACGCTTCGCTACGCTTCGCTTTTACCTTCGTACCCTTCACCTATTAAATATCCTGCGTACAGTGAGCCTTTCTATTTAATATACCTATACCGGTCAGCCGGCTCTCTATACTCTTTGCCTAATGGCTCTCCTGCCTCACATCCACTGGGAATGGATGCAGTTCAAAAGTAAGGGCGGCAGGTAGTGTAACTACTTCGAGTTGAACTAAGAGAGATCCTCAGACAACGATCCCTACATTCTCATTCTCAAGATTCAAAACTTCGAAAGAGCGAACAACCTCGATGGCAAGGCCACTCCTCGGCTAACTTCGAAAATAAATGTAAATAAATGTAATATATATTAGCGGGTGGAGATGCGGCTGGGCTGAGCAGTTTCTCATTCTGCTCCTGTGGACAATTCCACCACTACGACCCGACTGACTAATCTACAGGAGCGATTCATATTTCCCAGCATACAACTCTCCGTAGGAAGGAAATCCAAAACTATATACTTATGTTATATAATAGCCTCCTTAGTTCGATGTTATAAAGAGTCCGTACAGAAAGATTGAATTTCGTATAGAAAGAAAAGAGAAAATTCCACTATTTGAGTTCGCAGCATAAATCATCTTTGGTCCCTTTCGTCCAGTGGTTAGGACATCGTCTTTTCATGTCGAAGACACGGGTTCGATTCCCGTAAGGGATAGGTTCTTCAATTTAGTTGTTGTTCTCTTGTTGAGACACCAATCGCTGAAGGTGCTGTTCTACTCAACAGTCGAAAGATGACGAAGAATTACGAAGAATAGGCCATACATTACTCCATCGGCTATCAGCACGGATACACATACCGCTTCTAGCGAAGAAGTATGACTCTAGTATTATTATTAGCGCGGATTTCGCATCTGTCAGGTTGTTTCGTAGTATCTCAACTCCCTCTAGTGAGGCGAGGTTTGCTGCTGTTCGTCTGTTTAGACTCCTTCATTTTTTCTCTACTTTTTCTGAGGTATGTGCTACTCTTTCGTCGTTGTTCTACTCCGTCGTCTTGAGGCTTTCCCGCGGTTCCCGATAGAAGCTGTCTTTTGCGTGCATCTATATTCTATAAGATAAGGTGGCACTGAATGAGCAACTGATTGAGCACTCGCCGAGTTTCCCCGGCCATGCTTGTTTGCGGCCCGGCTTGCCGGTGACGCTTTCTGCCCTTCCTCCTCTTGGCTTACGGTGCACTGTTCGATGGTAGATTCGATGGCTTATGTGCTAGGCGCGACCTTACTCGTTCTGTCTCCTCTTGGTACTGTTCGATGGTCTCTGTTCTTCATGAGTTGAGAGCTTATTAATCTCTTCGATGAGAAATTGCCTTGATCTTTTTGTTCGATATAGCGCGCTTTTGAGATCGTCTTTAACGCCTCTATCCGTTAGGACTCCTTCCCGATACGTCCTCTATCGCACGTCCCCTGGTCGTACCACTACAGGGACACCTTCATCGCGACTTACAGACGCTAAGGCCCTACAGCATTCTTTCCAAAGAGCTATATGAGGCGAGGACCTAAACGAGACCGTCTTCTTGTGTTGATGCCATCGACATTCTTTCCCGGGCTGTTCGTCACAACCGGATCTCGGTCAAAGCCTTTCCTTTACATAATTAGCTCTGCTCTAACTAGCCTAATGCCTATCTATCTAGCTGGTTCTGTAGTGTCTCCTTCCTCGATTGGATTTCTTTGGTCCATGCTTTTGCCTGGCAGCAACCACGAGCATATCGAATAGATTAAAGAAAGATGTATGGCCAATCATGTCCTGTAGCGTTGTAAAAGAGGATTGTATATGAGATTTCGGTTTTCTTCTTAGTAATCGGTCTCAGTTGCTTAAGAGTAGAGATAGAATCTTTCCTGCTCGAACTTTGTTACATAGCTGACTGCGAGAAGGACTGTAGCTACATTGGATCCTCATGAGCTGGTCTAGTAAGGTGGTTTTCAAGATCTGATCGTGTAAATGGTCCTATCAATAATGTAGCTCGACTTCCAAGTCAAGTTGGACCAGACAGACCCTAACGGACCCTCCGTGCTGTGAGCTTATTAGGATTGGGCGCTTTGTTGGGTCAAGGAGGGAGGAACGAATCCACAAATCAAAGAAATGAACCATCCTTCGGATGCCACGTGAGAATGAGACTACGTACTACGCGAATCAATTAAATTATTCGTTTGGTAAAGTCAAATGCTGAGATGACAGGGCTCACCAAAGAATGACATAGCGCCTCAACACATCAGGCAAGCTCGGCGGAAAGCCGAAATAAAATGAAATGTTAATGAAGACAGGCATAAAGTTCATACTCGTTGACAGAAGAGAGCCTGGCTTACTGACCTTTCGCCTTTGTTGTGGCAGAACAGAAAGGAGAGTACGGAAGGCTACACAACAAGAAAAATAGCCCCACAAGAGAGAGCTATTCCAAAGGCCTTACGCGGGTTCGCCTAGAGGTTCAAGAAGAAATCTAGTTTAGAGTTTTCCGTAGCAAAATAAGCCGACATTGTTGACAACTGCCGAGCAAACAAAAGCAGTTCAAAGTATCTCGTATCATTGGTCAGAAGCCCTGCCAAAGAAAAAGAAAGAACCGGAAACATATGATAGAAGTCCCAGGAAAGAAAGCTTTTCTCAACCAACTAACTTGAGACGAGCCTAAGATGAAAGCCCATCTCCAACCAAAGATTGAACCTCAAAAGAGATTTATAAGAGCGAAAAGTAAGGTTTTTCGCTATATGAGATAGATGCATATCCCGCTTTTTCGAGTTGAGGGCACGAGCTAGCATAGCACTTGAGTTTTAGGATTTCCTTTACTTGAATGAACCAACCCACTAGTCTAAAGAAGAAGGAAGAGAACCGCTTCTTACTCAGCTGCTCGATAAAGCTCTTCAGGTTATAGTTTAGGGAAGAGACGAGAAGTCAACTATCACAACCTAAACATCTTACTCCATAACATCTGTGGCTTTACTATCATTACCCCCATTAGCAACCCGAGCCTACATCTGGGTACTATCAACGACAGCCTTAGACAAAGCAGAGGTCGACCTCTGAGGGTCTTTCGCCGCAGGTCTACTTGATTCAGGCTTCTTATTCGTCACAGGGAGTTTAGTCACATTAATTACCTTAAGCTTATTTATAGCACGACTTGTGTCAGGAACCTTCACACCCAGCTTCGGCAACTCCTTAGCAGCAATAGCGGCCTCGCGTCATTAACCTTGGTAGCCCTCCTAGTTTGTCTGGACTGAACTATCATCCATTTTTTCTCAAGATCGTTGCACCACCTTTACTTGACCAAGACCCACCCCACCAGCTTTCAACATTCTTGTTATCGGATGCCATTGTTGAATGTCATTTAAAAGGGTGAAGTTGGATAGAGCAGTGGCTAACTCTAAATGGACTGATTTGTTCAGGGACTTTACTTTCACCATCCTTCCTAGAACCAGTTCCGATCACCATACTGTCTGTCTTAAATGCACTGATGTTATCTCGAGTTCTTTTGATCGCCCCTTAAAATTTGAGAATGCTTGGATGACTGATGAGAATTTCCTGGAAGTTGTTAAGAGGAACTGTTTTGGCACGAATATGGCCATGTCTCACTCTTTACATCAACCGTCTTCGGTACTTAAAGCTGCTCTTCTAAATGGTCTTTTGATTGCACTTTTTGTCGAAGAAGGACTGTATTAGGATGGGCCCTAGCCAACCTTTCGAGCAGAAGCTTTCGTCGCTAGCGCTAGCTACTAATAGAATGAATATCAAGTCTAAGGGGAAGGCTATCCCACAATCCTTCATGAAACCTTCTTGAAAGCCTATACCACGTCGCCACAGTAACCGCCTGGAATGTAAGATTCATTGTTGGCCCTTCTTATCGTGCCGAAAAATACGTTATAGCGACCATCCTGGGCCTTACACGATTGTGGACCTGCCTCGGACCTTCTTCTTCACAGTCCAATCATCCTACGATAGCAATGGTGTATCCAAAGCCGACCCCTTCAAAGACTCTTGGATTACTGATTCTATTCCGAACTTTACTCAGTATGATCGATCGTAGACAAAAACACACTTGGAACTCGCAGCGGTCTATTCTCGCCTTGAAGAATGCTGACTTTCTTGTACTGGATCGGGTGCATGACTTTCTTCACTTCAGGGAAACTCGTAAGCTGCCAACTAATAAAGCAGTTCATCTCATAGCTTGGACCTTTCTTTCCTATCCCACCTTCAACTAAAAAGCATTAATACTGTTCCGGTTTCTAATATCCCTATAATTTCCCGTGTAGAGATAGAGCTCCTCTCCAAACAACTTCTTTCGTCTTCATCGGTCTAGCTATGGATCGACGGAGTATGTTTTCAGTTTAGTTAGCATTTCTAGTATGCACCTACTATGTGAACCTTGTGGGATGTTGTTGGGATAAATGGACAACATATGGAAATATATTATATATGAATATACAGCTTTCTCCACTCTTTCGGGATGACTATAAATAAGGGTAACCTTCCCTATTCAGGTTATCGGTTCTTGATCGTATGTTTTTCACTTTACTTTTACTTGGGCTCATGAAGTGATAGGAAGAACTGGTCTAAACGCATACCCTTGACTAACGAATCCACATTTTCGAAGGAAACTG